TTTGGGAAAGCGTCCTCCGGTTCGTTCAAGAAAAAGTAAACGTGTACCGATTTATAATGATGATCTAGAATATAACAATACTTTTAATAATCCCCAAGATCTTAATACTGACGACGCAGACGACATTGTTGTGATACGTTATTCACACCAACCGGATTTTCGGCGAGACATAATCACAGGTTCGATGCGAGCCCAAAGGCGTAAAACAATTATTTGTAAAGCTTCTGAAGCAAATATACATTCCCCCTCTTTTTTGGAACGAACCGAACCTTCCCTTTCTTTTGAGATTTCCGAGCTAATTAAAAAAAATTTTGAAAATTGGCTATGTAAAAATACAGATTTCAAAATTATAGATTATACAGAGAAAAAGACAAAAGAAAGTACTAAAAAAAAAAAAGCTAACAAAAAAGAAGAAGAAAAAAGAAGAGAAAAAAGACGGATAGAAATAGCCGAAGCCTGGGATAGCTTTGTATTGGCTCAAGTAATAAGAGGTCTTATGTTAGTAACCCAATCAATTCTAAGAAAATATATAATATTACCATCATTGATAATAGTTAAAAATATCCTCCGTATACTTTTATTTCAATTTCCTGAATGGTCCGAAGATTTAACTGATTGGCGGAAAGAAATGCATGTTAAATGCACTTATAACTGCGTTCAATTATCAGAAAAAGAATTTCCTAAAAACTGGTTAAAAGATGGTATTCAGATAAAGATCCTATTTCCTTTTCGTCTTAAACCTTGGCACAAATCTAAGCTACGAGAAAGATATACCTATCCACTGAAAAATAAAGAACAAAAAAATGATTTTTTTTTTTTAACCGTTTGGGGAATGGAAACCGAACTTCCTTTTGGTTCTCCACGAAAACAACGTTCATTTTTTGAACCTATTTTTAAAGAACTCAAAAAAAAACTTCAAAAATTGAAAAAGAAGTGTTTTAAGGGTCTAAAAGAAAGAAGAATTATTTTTATAAATGTCTCAAAAGAAAAAAAACATTTACGCGGCTTTCAAAGCAAATTAATAACAAGAAAAAGATTAATATGTAAGCAAATGCAATTAGTTGACTTGAAAGAAATATATGAATTGAATCAAAACAAAAAAAAAAAAAAATGGCTACGAAATAAAAAGAAAATTCATGAATCGTCCATTAATATTCAATCTAGGAAGTGCATAACTTGTGCATTGAGAAAACAAAAACTACAAGGACTAACTACGCAAACAAAGATAATTGTAAATGAAACACAAAAAATGTTAAAAGACAAGAAAAAAGAATTTATAAGCCTACATATAAATATTAGTTCGAATAAAATCAGTTATGATGATAAAATATTAGAATCGCCAAAAACGATTTTACACCGCTTAAAAAGAATAAATGTTCGATTAATTCGTAAAACCAATTATTTTATAAACCTTTTCCTTGAAAGTATATATAAAAATATTTATAAATATATCAATAATATTTCTAGACTAACTTTACAATTTTTTTTCTTGAAACAACAACAAAAAAAATGGAATAACTACAGTTGCTTTACTAACGATATTACTCATCCTAACTATATTTGCAATAATGAAACAAAGCACGAAAAAATTTATAAAACAAATAAAAATATAACTACAGTTATTTATACTATAACGGAGTCACTTTATAATATTAGTAATAAGAGTTTACATTCTTTTTGTGACTTATCTTATTTGTCACAAGCATATGTGTTTTACAAATTATCACAAAACAAGGTTTTGAACTTTTTTAATTTATATAACTTAAGATTAAGTTCTGTTTTTCAATCTAATGTAACATCCCTGTTTCTTAAAAATAAGATAAAAAATTATTTTATTGGAACACATAAAACATTGCATTCTGAATTGAATTATAATAAGCCGCACAATTTTCGAAAAATACATCAATGTAAAAATGGGTTAAAAGGTTATTATAAAAATGATTTAGCTGAGTTTATAACACAAGAAAATCGAAATAAAGTAAATCAACACTCTCTAGTTCAAAATAACCATTTCAATAAATTTGTTTCCTATGAAAAAAATGTTAAAAAACAAGAGAGTTACGACTTTTTATCATATAATTTTATTAAGTCTGAAGATCATAAGAATTCCTCGATTTCTGGAATATCTGAACAAGTAAATCATAACCAATATTTTTTTTATAATTACGACAAAAGTAAATGCCAATTTTTTAATATGTTGGTAGATATTCTGGTAAAAAATTGTCTAGTAGAAAATAATATTATACATATAAAGAAAAACTCTACTAGACAATTTTTTCATTGGATATTTCTCAATTTGTGTTTTAGAAAAAAAATTGAGATTGGGGTCTGTAGAAATATGGATATTGACACCAACAGTAGTAAATATATTAAGATTAGAACTAATAATTATCAAAAAATTGCAAAAATCAATAAGAAAGTTCGTTTTTTTACCACAATTCATCAAAATCAACGGATCAACCCATTCAATAAAAAAAAAAAACTTTTTGATTGGATGAGAATGAATGAAGAAATACTAAATTGTTACATATTTAAGCTCCGACTTTGGGTTTTTCCAGAATTTTTTATACTTCATAATTTGTATAAAAATAAACCATGGACCATACTAATGAAGTTGCTCCTTTTAAATTTTAATGTAAATAAAAGCACCGCTGTAAAGAAAAAAAGAAATTTTTTTATATCAATTTTGTCATTAAAAAAACAAAAAAAAAGCGAAAAAGAATTCACAATCCAGACAGATTTTGAATCAACTCTATTAAACTATGAAAAAGATATTACAAAAAATTCTGGAATATCAAAGACGAAAAAAGAGAAAAAAACAAAATCATACCAGAACAACATAGACGCAAAATTGGATTTCTTGCTAAAAAGACATTTTCTTTTTCAATTGAGATGGGATGGTCTTTTAAATAAAAAAATAATCAATAATATTAACGTATATTGTCTCCTTCTTAGACTGCTAAACCCAAAAGAAATTACTATAGCCTCCATTGAAAGGGGGGAACTAAGTCTGGATATTTTTCGAATTGAGGAAAATTTAACTCTTACAAAATTGCTTAAACAAACAATAATACTTATAGAACCCGTTCGACTGTCTATAAAAAGTGCCGAGCATTTTATTATGCATCAAACTATGGGGATTTCAGTGATTCATAAGAGCAACCACACAATTAATCAAAGATTCCAACAAAAGGGCCATACTGATAAGCCAAATTCTGATGAATTAATTCCAGAGCCTCAAAAGATTACTGAAAATCAAGACAAAACTTATTATGATTTGTTTGTTCCTGAAAGTATTTTATCCCCCAGACGTCGTAGAGAATTCAGAATTCGAATTTGTTTCTATTCTATGAATAGAAATCGTATACCTCTAAATGCGCCCTTTTGGAATGAAAATCAGGGAAAAAGTCAAGTTTTAAATAAAAGAAAAAGAGAGACAAAAATTATAAAATTTTTTCTTTGGCCTAATTATCGCTTAGAAGATTTTGCTTGTATGAATCGCTATTGGTTTGATACCAATAATGGCAGTCGTTTCGGTTTGCTAAGGATACATATGTATCCACAATTTTTAAACTGAACTGACCCATGTACTCAAAAAAAGTAAAATACGGATTGACTTTATTGCCCGCGCTATATTATGAAGACAAAGAAATGCACACATACATTGTTTTACATTTCATTCTGATACATGATACTAATTGAACGAAATATTCTTTTCTTTATTTTAAATTTTTAGGGATATAATTTTCATTGTTTGTGAGTGTAGATAACCTTCTTTTTGTCTACCTATTGGACGACTATTTTACAGTTGGTAATTTTTACCAAAATTAAGATTATTATAGTGTGTATGCCAAATAATAATAAAAAAGAGTAGCACTTTTTTTATTGATAATAAAAGATATATCTAGTAATTAAAGGCCTATGGGGGAAGATTTAATTTTATGGTAAAAAAGTCATTCATCTCGGTTATTTCGCACGAAGAAAAAAAAGAAAATCGGGGGTCTGTTGAATTTCAAATACTAAGGCTCACTAATAGGATACGAAAACTTTCTTTACATTTGGAATTGCACAAAAAAGATTATTTATCTCAGAGAGGCCTCCGGAAAATTTTAGGAAAACGCCAAAGGATGTTGTCTTATTTGTCAAAGAAAAATAGAATACGTTATAAACAATTAATTAATCAGTTAGATATTCGCGAATCAAAAACGCGTTAATTTGAGGGGTCGCTTTGAATTATTTGATTTAGTATATCTTGAATTTTAATGAACTTATTTTACCTTTCAATAATTCATGAAAAAATGAATCGAGTAAAAACCTATGAATATACCAGCTACAAGAAATGACCTGATGATAGTAAATATGGGACCTCACCACCCATCAATGCATGGTGTTCTTCGACTCATCGTTACTCTCGATGGTGAAGATGTTATTAATTGTGAACCAATATTAGGATATTTACACCGAGGAATGGAAAAAATTGCGGAAAACCGAACAATTATACAATATTTGCCTTATGTAACGCGTTGGGATTATTTAGCTACTATGTTCACAGAAGCAATAACCGTAAATGGACCAGAGTTGTTCGGAAATATTCAAGTACCAAAAAGAGCCAGCTATATTCGAACAATTATGTTGGAGTTGAGTCGTATAGCTTCACATTTGTTATGGCTTGGCCCTTTTATGGCAGATATTGGGGCGCAGACTCCTTTCTTCTATATTTTCAGAGAAAGAGAGTTAGTATATGATCTATTTGAAGCTGCCACTGGTATGCGAATGATGCATAATTTTTTTCGGATTGGGGGAGTAGCGGCCGATTTACCTTATGGCTGGATAGATAAATGTTTAGATTTTTGCGATTATTTTTTAACAGGAGTTACTGAATATCAAAAACTTATTACACGAAATCCTATTTTTTTAGAACGAGTTGAGGGGGTAGGCATTATTGGAAAAGAGGAAGTAATAAATTGGGGTTTATCAGGACCAATGCTGCGAGCCTCTGGAATACAATGGGATCTCCGTAAAATTGATCATTATGAGTGTTACGCCGAATTGGATTGGGAAGTACAGTGGCAAAAAGAAGGAGATTCATTAGCTCGATATCTCGTACGCATAGGCGAAATGACAGAATCCATCAAAATTATTCAACAGGCTCTAGAAGGAATTCCAGGAGGACCATATGAGAATTTAGAAATCCGATATTTTGAGAGAGAAAGGAATCCAGAATGGAATGACTTTGACTATCGATTTATTAGTAAAAAGCCTTCTCCTACATTTGAATTGCCTAAACAAGAACTCTATGTGCGAGTTGAAGCCCCAAAGGGGGAATTGGGTATTTTTTTGATAGGGGATCAGAGTGGTTTTCCTTGGAGGTGTAAAATTCGCCCGCCTGGTTTTATCAATTTGCAAATTATTCCTGAGTTAGTTAAAAGAATGAAATTGGCTGATATTATGACAATACTAGGTAGCATAGATATCATTATGGGAGAAGTTGATCGTTAAAATGATAATTGATAGAATCGAAGTACAAGATATCAATTCTTTTTTTAGATTGGAATTTTTAAAACAGGCTTATGGGATTCTATGGATACTTATTCCTGTTTTTACTCTTGTATTCGGAATAACAATAGGTGTACTAGTAATTGTATGGTTAGAAAGAGAAATATCCGCAGGGATACAACAACGTATTGGACCTGAATACGCAGGGCCTTTAGGAGTTCTTCAAGCTTTAGCTGATGGAGCAAAACTACTTTTCAAAGAAAACCTCTTTCCATCTAGAGGAGACACTCGTTTATTCAGTATCGGACCTTCCATAGCGGTCATATCCATTTTAGTAAGCTATTTGGTAGTTCCTTTTGGTTCTCGTCTTGTTTTAGCGGATCTCAATATTGGTGTTTTTTTATGGATTGCCATTTCAAGTATTGCTCCCATTGGCCTTCTGATGTCAGGATACGGATCAAATAATAAATATTCTTTTTTAGGTGGTCTACGAGCGGCTGCTCAATCGATTAGTTATGAAATACCATTAACTTTATGTGTCTTATCAATATCTCTACGTGCGATTCGTTAAGACATAAATTTTTTCATATTTTTTCCTTTCTATTTTATAGTAAGAGAGTGGAACGAATTGAGTAAATATCTTCATTTTTTATTCAGCTGGATCAACTAAACCTGAGAGTTATATGAGTGAAAGAAAACAGCTTATATATAAACTAGCTGTAAAAAAATTGAGTCTCACTATATATATATTTATATATAAATTAAATGTTAGAGAAACAAACGGAAATAAACATAAGCAAACAAACGAAAGCCTTTGCCCCAAGATTGGGTAACTAGTCATCCTTACTTGAAGCGGGCTAAAAAGATAAACTATAGTGAGTTTCACTATCGTTTGTATGTATTATCATACATGGATTACCTTAACGTAACGGATGATTGAACAAAAGCGAGTGGATGAGTAGAAACACCAAGATACACAAAGGATTTGTAATGGAGATTATGTAAAATAATAAGAATATTAATATTTCTGCATAATGTACAAAGAATATTAATTGGGGCTTTCAGTTTGTAGAAATTATTAGGCAGTACTCCCTCCAATTCCGATCCAGAGTATGCTCCTATCCGTCGATTAAATAAATCACTATTGGTAACGAAATAATCCTTTGGTTTGCTTTTCTAACTACACTTTTCGCAGAAACAGAACGAAGACATAGAAACTACAAAAAAGAAATACAATTAAAGGATAAAAACTATCTTTTTATTTTTATTCTTTCTTTCGACTTTTATTTGTTCTATATTCATATTTAATTTATCTACTAGATAGAATTCAGATCATAATTCCAGAATTAATGTAAAATTCTTTTCGTATGTAAAAAGGAAGGGTTATTGATATCTTTATATAGAGTATTCCATTGAAGAGTTAAATTATTACTCAACAAATAAAATTTCAAAAATCTTTTGAAATTATTAAATCAAAGGACGAGATCAATTCAGCAGCACTTTAATTTCTTTAAATTCAAATTAATTTTAAAATATATATTATATAATTATTAAAGCAGACCAAACAGAATTCAATTGGTCTAATTCGGGATCGTACAATATATTTTTACCCTATCCATCTTATAAAGATAAAAAAAAATAATAAAATAATACTGACTCGATCCTTAGATTTATTTAAGGTCCTCAAGGAGCCGTATGCAGTGAAAATCTCATGTACGGTTCTGGAATAGCGATGGAAACAGTGATGGTATCACCGACTATGATTATCTAATAGTTCAAGTACAGTTGATATAGTTGAGGCACAATCAAAATATGGTTTTTGGGGATGGAATTTGTGGCGTCAACCTATAGGGTTTATTATTTTTCTAATTTCTTCCCTAGCAGAATGTGAAAGATTACCCTTTGATTTACCCGAAGCAGAAGAAGAATTAGTAGCAGGTTATCAAACCGAATATTCGGGTATCAAATTTGGTTTATTTTATGTTGCTTCTTATTTAAACCTATTAGTTTCTTCATTATTTGTAACAGTTCTTTATTTGGGAGGCTGGACTATCTTCTCTATTCCGCACATATTCATTTTTGAGTTTTTTGAAATAAATAAACCATACGGTGTTTTTGAACGGACAATTAATATCTTTATTACATTAGCTAAAACTTATTTGTTCTTGTTCATTCCTATCATAACAAGATGGACTTTACCTAGGATAAGAATGGACCAGCTGTTGAATCTTGGATGGAAATTTCTTTTACCTATTTCTCTCGGTAATCTATTATTAACAACTTCTTCTCAACTATTTTCATTGTAAAAGGCTATGATAGCCTATATTCCCAACTTGGGTCAAATAAGAGAAATAAACAAAGATAAAATTAATATAATTATATATATATTCACGATATGTTCCCTATGGTAACTGGGTTCATGAATTACGGTCAACAATCAGTACGAGCTGCAAGGTACATTGGTCAAAGTTTCATGATTACTTTATCCCACGTAAATCGTTTACCCATAACTATTCAATATCCGTATGAAAAAGTAATCACTGCGGAGCGTTTCCGCGGGCGAATCCATTTTGAATTTGATAAATGTATTGCTTGTGAAGTATGCGTTCGTGTATGCCCTATAGATCTACCCGTCGTTGATTGGAAATTGGAAACTGATATTCGAAAAAAACGATTACTTAATTACAGTATTGATTTTGGAATCTGTATATTTTGTGGTAATTGTGTTGAATATTGTCCAACAAACTGTTTAGCAATGACTGAAGAATATGAACTTTCTACTTATGATCGTCATGAATTGAATTATAATCAAATAGCTCTGGGGCGTTTACCAATAGTAATAATTGACGATTATACAATTCGAACTATTTTGAATTCGCCTCAAATTACAAATCAGTAAATCATTGATTAAAGCAAATTTTTTAATTATTAAGATTCAGTTTTGATTTAAAGAAATGAGTTTTTCCGTTTTGTTTGATCTCAATAATTACGAATATCCACTGGTTATTCGTTGGTAAGACGCGCGTTTTAATTTGGATTGAAAATTTATGAATATCTCTGACATTATTTCGACACGGTTAGTTTCGTATTGGAGCTGCTCTATTCAGAGAAAAACTAAAATTTGTACAATAACTGTACCCACATTAATTTACACCCCCTAGGATTTAATGCAAGGATAAATTTCTTATGAATCAGCAAATCAACTTTTTTTTTCTAGTCTGGTTTCAATAAGGTCATGAAAAATTTTTTGAGTTATTTATCTCTTATCCTACATATAATGGATTTGCATGGACCCATACATGATTTTCTTTTAGTCGTTCTGGGATTAGGTCTTATCTTAGGCGGTATAGGAGTAGTATTACTTATAAACCCAATTTATTCTGCCTTTTCTTTGGGATTAGTTCTTGTTTCTATATCCCTATTCTATATTCTATCAAATTCATATTTTGTAGCTGCGGCACAACTCCTTATTTATGTGGGAGCTATAAATGTTTTAGTAATATTTGCTCTAATGTTTATGAACGGTTCAGAATATTACAAAGATTTTAATCTTTGGACTGTTGGGAATGGGGTTGCTTTGCTGGTTTGTACAAGTATGTTTGGTTTATTAATGACTATTATTACAGATACGGCATGGTACGGGATTATTTGGACTACAAGGGCAAACCAGATTATAGAACATGATTTGATAAGTAATAGTCAACAAATTGGAATTCATTTATCAACAGAGTTTTTTCTTCCCTTTGAATTCATTTCAATAATTCTTTTAGCCGGTTTGATAGGTGCAATTTCCGCGGCGCGCCAATAACAATAAGGAAAAATGCTCTCAACTTATCAACAGCAATTCAAATCGAATTTCATTCTGTATTATCACATTTAGTTACAAAATTTTAAATTGTTTATGTCTAAAATAGAAATTTTTTTATTCGACCTATTCCCAATATATTTCTTTGTTCTATACTTTGTTTTTATATTCTAGTAAATTGAATTAAATGCGTTGCTCATCTTATATTGAAATGAATCAAATTACTAAGGAGTTGTTCAATGATGCTGGAACATGTACTTGTTTTAAGTGCCTACTTATTTTCTATCGGTATCTATGGATTGATCACCAGCCGAAATATGGTTAGAGCTCTTATGTGTCTTGAACTTATACTAAATGCCGTTAATATAAATTTAGTAACATTTTCTGATTTTTTTGATAGCCGCGAATTAAAAGGAAATATTTTCTCCATTTTTGTTATAGCCATTGCAGCGGCCGAAGCAGCTATTGGATCAGCTATTGTTTCGTCAATTTATCGTAATAGAAAATCAATTCGTATCAATCAATCGAATTTGTTAAATAAGTAGTATTAACCATACAAATTAGAATATTCATAAATTGGAATTAGCGCATATTATACATTTTGTATGATCGTGTTTGTGAAAATATAAGAAATCAAAGTATCTTGGTTCTCTCCCATGAGTCGATCCATAAGTAGATTGATTAGAAAAATTCTGATAAATCGGAATCATTGATTCATCTAGTATCTAAATATATGATTCATTTACAAGTTTACTAGATCGAAAATTTTTTATTAAAAAAAAATGATAGATAGATCCAATGTCACATTCCGTAAAGATTTATGATACGTGTATCGGGTGTACTCAATGTGTCCGAGCTTGCCCCACGGATGTATTAGAAATGATACCTTGGGACGGGTGTAAAGCTAAGCAAATTGCTTCTGCTCCACGAACAGAGGATTGTGTGGGTTGTAAAAGATGTGAATCCGCCTGTCCAACGGATTTCTTGAGTGTTCGGGTTTATTTGTGGCATGAAACAACTCGAAGTATGGGTCTAGCTTATTGATACGTTCCAAAAAACCCGACTTGAATACGACTACATTTGATTTTTTTACCTTTACCGACAAAAGCGCGTGCTCAAATATATCGTATATATTTGAGCACGCGCTTTTCTGGTCCGAGTCTATCTTATTTTTACTACGAATTTTTTTCCTTGGTTAACTATAATTGTAGTTTTGCCAATATTTGCGGGTTCCCTAATTTTCTTATTTCCTCATAGAGGAAATAAGGTAATTAGGTGGTATACTATTTCTATATGTATAATAGAACTCCTTTTAACAACCTATGCATTCGGGTATCATTTCCAATTGAACGAGCCGTTAATCCAACTGATAGAGGATTATAAATGGATACATTTTTTTGATTTTTCCTGGAGATTGGGAGTAGATGGAATTTCGCTGGGACCCGTTTTGCTGACGGGATTTATCACTACTTTAGCTACTTTAGCGGCTCGGCCGGTTACTCGAGAGTCCCGATTATTCCATTTTCTGCTGTTAGCAATGTATAGCGGTCAAATCGGACCATTTTCTTCTCAAGACATTTTACTTTTTTTCATCATGTGGGAATTAGAATTAATTCCAGTTTATCTACTTATATCCATGTGGGGCGGAAAGAAACGTTTGTATTCAGCGACAAAATTTATTTTGTACACTGCGGGAAGTTCTGCCTTTTTATTAATGGCAATTCTAGGTATTTGTTTAGCTGGTTATAATGAACCAACATTAAATTTTGAAACATCAGCGAATCAATCATATCCTGTAGAACTCGAAATTCTTTTCTATATTGGTTTTTTTATTACTTTTGCTGTTAAATTGCCGATTATACCCTTACATACTTGGTTACCAGACACACATGGAGAGGCACATTACAGTACTTGTATGCTTCTAGCTGGAATCTTATTAAAAATGGGAGCGTATGGATTGGTTCGGATCAATATGGAATTATTGCCTCGCGCCCATTCTATATTTTCTCCTTGGTTGATGATAGTCGGCACAATTCAAATAATCTATGCAGCTTCAACATCTCCCAGTCAACGTACTTTAAAAAAAAGAATAGCTTATTCCTCCGTATCCCATATGGGTTTCATAATTATAGGACTTGGTTCTATAAGCGATACAGGACTCAACGGGTCTATTTTTCAAATAATTTCTCATGGATTTATTGGCGCTGCACTTTTTTTCTTGGCCGGAACGAGTTATGATCGAATACGTATTGTTTATCTCGATGAAATGGGCGGAATGGCTATCACAATTCCAAAACTATTTACGACTTTCAATATCTTATCAATGGCCTCTCTTGCATTACCGGGCCTGGGCGGTTTTGTTGCAGAATTGATAGTATTTTTTGGAATACTTACTAGCCAAAAATATCTTTTAATGCCCAAAATCTTAATTACTTTTGTCATGGCAATTGGAATAATATTAACTCCTATTTATTCATTATCTATGTTACGCCAGATGTTTTATGGATACAAGCTTTTTACTACCCCAAACTCTTATTTTGTTGATTCTGGGCCGAGGGAATTGTTTCTTTCGATCTCGATTCTTTTACCTGTAATAGCTATTGGCATTTATCCAGATTTCGTTTTCTCACTATCGGTTGAGAAAGTCGAAGCTCTTATATCTAATTTTTTTTATCCATAGTTTTCGTGAATAAACCAAAAAATGAAACAAAAATATTCTTATTTTCCAAATTTTTTGTTGGACAATGAAAAATAAGTACTTTATTCTTCTCTAAAGTTTGAGTAAAATAAATGGGAGTTATATTATAATTATGTATGTAATCAAGCGAGAACCCATTAATGGATTCAAAGGGTTCTCGCTTGATTACACCAAATTTTCTTATATACACTTATACTTTCCTATGTTTATTTTGTATTGTTCAAGTACTTTTTTCATTCAATTAGATGTTAATGTAAATGAACCATAACTATGTAACCCTATTCCTAATAAATTAACCCCAAAATAGCATATCCAAATTATAAGAAAGCCCGTTGAGGCCACAATTGCAGAATTTTCACTTTTCAAAATTTTATTTGTTCGAATATGTAAATAAATTCCAAATACGGTCCAAGTAATAAATGCCCAAGTCTCCTTTGGATCCCAATTCCAATATGAACCCCATGCTTCATTAGCCCATACTGCTCCCGAAAGAATACCTATTGTTAAAAAGATAAATCCTAGACTAATAATACGAAAACCCCAAAGATCCAATTGTTCAATCAATTGAAACCTGTAATAATTCCTAGAATAAATAAAAGAAGTTTTTATTAAACTTAAACGATTTTTTTTTTCTATTATGTATTGAATCTTGCCCAGTAAAAATGGCTCGTTTACCAAATCTTTACTTTTACGAAAATTTCGGATGAAGTTTTGAAAGGTAATGACTAAAAGAGCTAGTGATAATAATGCTCCGCATAAAAGAGCTGCATAGCCCAATAGCATCATACTTACGTGCATCATTAACCAATGGGATTGTAGAGCAGGTACTAATATTTCGGATTGATTCATTTCAGTTAAAAGACCTGAAGTAGCAAAACCTTGGGTAAAAATAGCACCTGGCGCCGTTATTGCGTTTAAATTGAAATAGGTTTTCATTTTTTGAAAATACGGAACGATATGAATACTGGAAAAACTCCATGAAAGAAAGATTAATGATTCATATAAATTACTTAATGGGAAATGTTGCAAATAAATCCACCGAGTAACTAATAATGCGGTTAGACAGGAAAAAGTGGTCATCATCCCCTTTTCTGACGAATCAGATAGTCCTATGATTTCATCTACTAATAAGGTTAGCAAATGAATTGTAATTACAATCGAAACGACTGAAAAGGATATATGTGTAAATATATGCTCTAAAGTTGAAAATATCATAACAAATAAAAAAAAAAGGGGGGGTTCAATTCAATATAATTGAAATTGAACTCAGGGGTTGAACTTAGTATAGGACTAACTCTTTTAAAAATTTAAAAAATGACATGCCGCCACTCGGACTCGAACCGAGATGCTCTAGCACTGCTTCCTAAGAGCAGCGTGTCTACCGATTTCACCATAGCGGCTTGTTCTAAATCATAATAACCCTTTTTTGATTCAATTGTCGAGAGTGAAGTAATCAATTCAATTTCTATTTTTTGATTGATCCTCGAGTGGAAAGATAGGATCTAAAATCCGCGTATTCGCTCTATAATCACTTAAAAAAGGAAAAGGCTCTTATTTTTTTTTATTTAGTTCACAATTTCAAGTCAGGGTATATCTAGTGATAGTGACTTAAAGCAATAATTATTTAGCAAGTTATAAAACACATTTTAATTAATTAGGTTTAACTATCTATTAGTGACTACAAAATTTATAAGATTTCTATATGTTCGTCTATAATTTAATTAGTTTAATAAATATATTCAATATACAAGTAATATACAAAATCGTATAGTTATTCTATACAATATAGACAATAAAAGCTCAAACTTTTTTATTATCGAATCGATGGGGATTTTGATTTTCCCCATCATAAAAACCATAAAACATACTCAAAAGAAAGGTTTAATCTTTTTTTTGTGTTTATTCTTTATTTATTTAAAAGAATAAATAAAAAAGAATTTTTGAATTATACAAAGCAAAACAAATTAACTTTATCATTGTTATTGATCGGGTCAAAAAAAAACATTAGAGAATATAAATTTTTCATTTTAGATCTATTACCTTATATCTTAATATCTTATATATATAATATTAAAATATATTATAAATATATTATATAAATAAAAAAAACTTAATAGAAATATCATTTTTTTTATAATAAAATACAAATTTTTATCAATTTTTTATAAGTTATAATCTAAAACTTATAAAGACATTCTAAAAAATTGACAATTAATTAGAAAGAACTTAGACTGACTCTTTTTCGAATCAAAGCAACTCAGATTTTTCCAATCTTTGATTATTTCTTTGTTGCATAAAAAAAACTTTTTGAATTCCTTGTAGAAAGAGATTTACCTAATGAAAAAGCTTTCAATGCTGCCCAATAGCCTTTTTTTTTCCAAAGATTTTTACGAATACGTTTTTTTGAAATAGAAATACGTTTTTTTGGAACTGCCATTAAAAAATCGAATAAGTTTTTAATTGCTATAGTTGGATGTCAAAGACATCTATTATCGATTGGTCAAAAAAACAATTGTTTTTTACTATTTCGGTTATCTATTTATTTTCTAGCCAGTATACCCCTTAGAAAAATATGAATATAGAAAAAGAAAAATTGTATAAATGTCAATATAGTAATAAAAAAAAGACGGTGTACCATCTCTATATAATTTTTTTTTTTGTTCTCCATGTATTTATACAGGTAATGGTAATAAAATGAGCTAAAATACATAAAAAAAAATAGAAAGTTTCCCTAGTACCTTATTAATTTTGAAATTACTTTCCAAATTATATAGGACTATTAAATTTCGAAAAGTTCTTTTCTTAATTCCATTCCTCCTTTAGGGAACGCCAAGTCTTGCTTTGAAGATCCTAGCTTTTACTAAAACTAAAAAGAAATGTTTTAAAAAGACAATCAATTCCGTTCCAAAAATCTATTCCTTAATGATTCGGGCTAAACCGACTAAAAAAATAACTTTTCTTCTAGTTTTTTATGATTCTGGTCAAATTATTTAGCCTTGTTCTATAGATATATAAAGTATTGGAATAATACATACTAATAATTAAGTTAAGATGAAAATTTCCATTTTACTTTCTTTTTTCTTTTATAAAACTGGAATTTTTAGGTAATAATTGAATTTTACTAAAAGTACTATGTTTTTTTTTAGTTTTCACTAGTAATTCATTTAAACAATTGAAATCTATTGATTTGAAATATTTTAAATAGTTGAAAAATATTCAAAATAATTAAGTCTAGAAAATTCTATATTTTGGATATTTTAATTTTATTTTATTAACCGATCCCTTTCATTTCAAAAAAAACTAAGAGCCAATAAATCATAAACAATTAATTAAGATAAAAAGCATTTTTTTTATGCAATATACATATCTATATTCATGGATTATACCTTTTATTCCCCTTCCAGTTCCTATATTAATAGGAGCAGGACTTCTCCTTTTTCCCAAGGCAACAAAGGATCTGCGCCGTATATGGGTTTTTCCTAGTATTTTATTATTAAGTATAGTTATGATTTTTTCAACCTATCTGGCTATTCAACAAACGAATAACCCTTCTATCTATCTATCTATATGGTCTTGGACTATCAATAATGACTTTTCTTTAGAATTTGGTTATTTAGTTGACTCATTGACTTCTATTATGTTAATATTAATCACTACTGTTGGACTTATGGTTCTTATTTATAGTGACAATTACATGTCTCATGATCTGGGATACTTGAGGTTTTTTGCTTATATGAGTTTTTTTAATGCGTCAATGTTAGGATTAGTTACTAGTTCTAATCTGATACAAATTTATTTTTTTTGGGAATTCGTTGGAGTGTGTTCTTATCTATTAATAGGGTTTTGGTTCACCCGGCCTACTGCAGCGAATGCTTGTCAAAAAGCGTTTGTGACTAATCGCGTTGGAGATTTTGGTTTATTAGTAGGAATTTTAGGCTTTTATTGGATAACGGGCAGTTTAGAATTTCAGGATTTATTTGAAATATTTAATAACTTGATTTATAATAATCAGGGTAATCGTTTATTTTATACTTTGTGCGCTTTTCTATTATTTGCCGGTGCAATTGCTAAATCGGCTCAATTTCCACTTCATGTATGGTTACCCGATGCCATGGAAGGTCCTACCCCTATTTCAGCTCTTATACATGCTGCTACTATGGTAGCGGCCGGAATTTTTCTTGTCGCTCGTCTTTTCCCGCTTTTAATAGCTTTACCTTACATAATGAAGCTAATAGCTTTGATCGGTATAATAACATTACTTTTAGGAGCCGCTTTAGGTCTTGTTCAAATGGATATTAAGAGGGGTTTAGCTTATTCTACAATGTCTCAATTGGGCTATATGATGTTGGCTCTCGGTATGGGGTCTTATCAAGCGGCTTTGTTTCATTTGATCACTCATGCGTATTCTAAAGCATTGTTGTTTTTAGGTTCCGGGGCTATTATTCATTCAATGGAAACTATTGTTGGTTATTCTCCAGATAAAAGTCAGAATTTGGTTCTTATGGGAGGTTTAAAAAAACGGATGCCTATTACAAAAACATCTTTTTTAGTAGGTACACTTTCTCTTTGCGGCATTCCGCCTCTTGGATCTTTTTGGTCCAAAGATCAAATTCTTAATGATAGTTGGTTGTATTCACCGATTTTTGCAATAATTGCCTATTCCACCGCAGGATTAACTGCATTTTATATGTTTCGGATATATTTACTTACTTTTGAGGGTCATTTAAATCTTTATTTTCAAACTTATAGTGAAAAAAAAAAAAGCCTGGTTTATTCAACATCTTTATGGGGTAGAGAAGGACAGGGGGTGATTCAACCAAAGTATTCCTTATTATCGTTATTAACAATAAATAATTATAAACGGATTCCTTTTTTTTTCAAAAAGAAAAACCAACTCCATAGTAGAAGTATGATGGTGCCCTTCTTTACTATTCCTTATTTTGGAGCTAACAATAGGTTTTTGTATCTCCATGAATCGGACAATACTATGCTATTTCCTATGCTTGTATTAGGTTTATTTACTTTGTTCATTGGAGTCATAGGAATTCCTTTCTTCAATCAAAAAGGAATGCAGTTGGATATATTATCCAAAATGTTAACTCCGTCTATAAACCTTTTACATCAAAATAAAAAACTAGGGATGGGTTGGAATTGGTTTGAATTTATAACAAATGCAACTTTTTCAGTCAGTATAGCTTATTGTGGAATCCTAATAGCATCCTTTTTATATAAGCCTGTTTATTCTTCTTTACAAAATTTTTATTTCTTTAACTCATTTGTTAAAAGGTTTTCTAATAAACTGAAAATTGTTGGTGATAAAACACTATATCTGATATATGCTTGGTCATATAATCGTGGTTATATTGATTTTTTTTATATAACCTTATTAATTCAAGGTATAAGATTTTATGCGGAAGTAATTAATTTTTTTGATAGACGAATAATTGATGGAATTACAAACGGCTTCGGTATTGCAAGCTTTTTAGTAGGAGAAAGTATGAAATATGTAGGGGGCGGTCGAATTTCGTCCTATCTTTTAGTGTATATATCTTACATATTAATCTTTTTCTTGTTATTAATTTGCTTTGAAAGCCGCGTAAATGTTTTTTTTCTTTTGAGACATTTATAAAAATAATTCTTCTTTCTTTTAGACCCTTAAAACACTTCTTTTTCAATTTTTGAAGTTTTTTTTTGAGTTCTTTAAAAATAGGTTCAAAAAATGAACGTTGTTTTCGTGGAGAACCAAAAGGAAGTTCGGTTTCCATTCCCCAAACGGTTAAAAAAAAAAAATCATTTTTTTGTTCTTTATTTTTCAGTGGATAGGTATATCTTTCTCGTAGCTTAGATTTGTGCCAAGGTTTAAGACGAAAAGGAAATAGGATCTTTATCTGAATACCATCTTTTAACCAGTTTTTAGGAAATTCTTTTTCTGATAATTGAACGCAGTTATAAGTGCATTTAACATGCATTTCTTTCCGCCAATCAGTTAAATCTTCGGACCATTCAGGAAATTGAAATAAAAGTATACGGAGGATATTTTTAACTATTATCAATGATGGTAATATTATATATTTTCTTAGAATTGATTGGGTTACTAACATAAGACCTCTTATTACTTGAGCCAATACAAAGCTATCCCAGGCTTCGGCTATTTCTATCCGTCTTTTTTCTCTTCTTTTTTCTTCTTCTTTTTTGTTAGCTTTTTTTTTTTTAGTACTTTCTTTTGTCTTTTTCTCTGTATAATCTATAATTTTGAAATCTGTATTTTTACATAGCCAATTTTCAAAATTTTTTTTAATTAGCTCGGAAATCTCAAAAGAAAGGGAAGGTTCGGTTCGTTCCAAAAAAGAGGGGGAATGTATATTTGCTTCAGAAGCTTTACAAATAATTGTTTTACGCCTTTGGGCTCGCATCGAACCTGTGATTATGTCTCGCCGAAAATCCGGTTGGTGTGAATAACGTATCACAACAATGTCGTCTGCGTCGTCAGTATTAAGATCTTGGGGATTATTAAAAGTATTGTTATATTCTAGATCATCATTATAAATCGGTACACGTTTACTTTTTCTTGAACGAACCGGAGGACGCTTTCCCAAAAGTTCTAGGTTTTCATATTGTTCTTCCGCTTGTTCTAAATGGTCGACTAATTTGTGTGACCATCGAGGAACGTTTTTTATGATTTCTTTTAGCGCAATAAATTGTTTTCTAATTTTTTTTTTGTTAGGATCAATTTGAACGTTTTCAAATATAAATTTTTTTTTTCTCCCTTCTGAATTTATTCTTACTTGTTTAGATTCAGGAAGTAAATAATTTTTTTTTAAATTTGATGTTGGTTTTCCATCAAATTCGTTGATTAAATTCAACAAAAAACTAATTTGGTTTTCTAATGATTTTTTATCAATTCTATCAAATTCTTTTTTTTCCTGTTGAAATTTTAAGTTATGAATAATAAGAAAGATACCATAAATCTTATTTATCCAGCCCCTTTCAATGTAATTTTGTATCGAAATTTTATCCTTGATTGAAAGCCAAAAACATTTTAAAATTTGTCCTCGGGAGGCACCATTTAAAAAAGGGTCATATACTTCAGGTAAGTATTTTTTTTTTTTATTATTGAAAAATTTGCATAATCTCTTTCTGCTCTCGAGTTCATCGAGAATAAGAGATTTTTTCCCTCCAATTATATCTATAGTCTTAACTATCGATATAAATTTGTTGTTTAGATTTTTTCTTTTTTCTTTATTATTATAATTCCAATGATTATATAATTCGTTTTCATTTGAGTCGAGTTTATCTATTGTAAACAGAAACATTTTCCGTTCTATCATTTCGAAAAAGGTTGACAAACTGGGTGGGTGCGTAAAAGAAATTCTTTCTTTTCCAGCACTTTGCCATGTATGAAAAAAATATTGTGACATTTCATTTTTTAAGGTTATAGCATTTTCCAATTGATTGGTTTTTATACACCGCAGGGGACGGTTCCATTGTTTATAGTCAAAAAGAATAGTCGCAATTTGAAATTTGCTTTGAAAGCCACGTAAATGTTTTTTTTCTTTAAAAATTTCAAACTTCGAATTTTCTTGATTCCGATCCACATTCAGATAATAAGTTTCAGAAACGGGTCTATTTTTATATCGTGTCTCTTTAAAGAGGAATTCATCTTTTGTTCTTTCCTTTCCATTCACTCGTATCTCTTCCCTTTCATCGATTTTGTCCAGATCCTCCTTTTCTTCCGAAAAAAGAGAAGGATCTTCTTCGTTGGATCCCTCTTGTTCCTGTTTAGTCCCCTTCGTTTCTGAAGTTGTTTCTATTTCTACATCTGTTTCTTCTTCTTCCTCGCTTTCCCCCCTTTCTGAGGTTTCTTTCAGTTTCTTAGTAAGAATGGGTGACGGTATTCTGCCTAAATAGTAGACACAGGTAATAAATAAGAGAATACTAAAGATTCGAGCCATAAAATTTTTCAATTCTGACACTAGGTACTTATTAGATCTAATAAGTACA